CATTCCAGGGTTTCTCTGAATTTGGAAGTTACCACTTAGCAGGTTTCCATACCAAGGCTCAATACAATCAAGTCCGTAGCGTCTACCGATTTCGCCATATCCCCATTGTCCTTTTTTTCTTTGAAACCTCGATTCCTTGTGTAATTTCCTACATCTCTTAGTTTTTTTTTTGAATCATTGAATTCATTATTCGACGTAGTCTAGCAGCTCGTCTCTATTCAAGAGACCCCGCTTATTGCAATTCAGAATTGAATTGATTCTACCGTTGATATATTTGCAATTCAATCGGAATCAATATATACAAAAGTTTTTCTCTCCCCCATCCCCTTCTTTCCTTTTTTAGAATATTCAAAATCATACTATAACGCTTGATATTCATTCTTTTTTTTTCTAATCAGAATTAGAAATTTCATTTGTTATGATTCTCTCTTTTCCTTAGTGAAATATTAATCCTTAAATTATTAACAAATAAAAAAAAACAAAATATTTTTTAAAATGTAAAAATGTATATAATGCTCGAATGAAAATGCCAAGAGATTCGCATTTTCTCTTTATTATTCATATAAATTATTCTTTTCTATGTATTAGATTATTCGTCCAAGCCATATCAAATTGAAAATATCTGCTGAAATCAAATTCAATATAGAAATTGGAATAGATTCTATTAGAAAAAAGGATTTGCGAGTTAGAGAAATAAAAAGAAAGTTCAATAAATTCTATAATTCGATTTAAGAATATCGTTTAGTTAAGCATATCAAGCTAACTTTATCTTTATGAAATTCTAGTATTTTTTTATTTTTTTTTTTCTAAGTAGAATTTCCAATTTCGAACTAGTTAATAACTAAGATTAATAATTAAGATTTGCCATTTTACAGATTTCCTATATATATTTCTATTTGTTACACTATTTCTGTTATATAAGCCCACTTAGCTCAGAGGTTAGAGCATCGCATTTGTAATGCGAGGGTCATCGGTTCAAATCCGATAGTCGGCTTTTTTCTCTATTGATGTTCCATGAAAAAGAATCCCTTTTTTTTTTTCTCCGAATTAAATGGAGAATCCAGAGTCCATTATGTCGTTTCTACCTTACAATTTTGCTAGATACAAAACAGTAAAATAAATAATATATATACAAAAAATTCAGATGTTGATAAAATTCCATTTTTTGTGGTACTTTAGTAGATTTTACTCTGTTTATCCTTTAGTTTAATTCAGTTTTAATTTCGATGTATTCTGTAATGTAAATACAATGAAATTTATTGTGTAAAATGGAATTTCAATAAAAAAAGGAGTCTTCATGTCCCGTTATCGAGGACCTCGTTTAAAAAAAATACGCCGTCTGGGAGCTTTACCAGGACTCACTAGAAAAACGCCTAAATCCGGAAGTAATCTGAAAAAGAAATTCCATTCTGGGAAAAAAGAGCAATATCGTATCCGTCTTCAAGAAAAACAGAAATTGCGTTTTCATTATGGTCTGACAGAACGACAATTACTTAGATATGTACATATCGCTGGAAAAGCAAAAAAGTCAACAGGTCAAGTTTTACTACAATTACTTGAAATGCGTTTGGATAATATTGTTTTTCGATTGGGTATGGCTTCAACCATTCCTGAGGCCCGGCAATTAGTTAATCATAGACATATTTTAGTTAATGGTCGTATAGTTGATATACCAAGTTTTCGTTGCAAACCCCGAGATATTATTACTACGAAGGATAACCAAAGATCAAAACGTCTGGTTCAAAATTCTATTGCTTCATCCGATCCTGGCAAATTGCCAAAGCATTTGACGGTTGATACATTGCAATATAAAGGACTAGTACAAAAAATCCTAGATAGAAAGTGGGTCGGTCTGAAAATAAATGAGTTGTTAGTTGTAGAATATTACTCTCGTCAGACTTGAGCTTAACGCAAAAGGAAAGGTTCATAGAATTTTTTTTCCCCTTCCCCTTTCCCCGAACTAAATCGACCTAAGGCTCTTAATTCGTATTTTCCCATTCACCTAGCAGAAATAGATTAACCTTAGGATCTTTTTTCTTTTTTGTTATATTTTACATACCAAAGTAATTTGCTTTAGAGAATTCTATTAAATAAAGGTATTATTGCTCAAATAAATTGTTATTTGATTTGATACATTGTGATCGGTAACGTTGATGAATTAAGAGAAACGGAAAGAGAGGGATTCGAACCCTCGGTAAACAAAAGTCTACATAGCAGTTCCAATGCTACGCCTTGAACCGCTCGGCCATCTCTCCTACATAATCTTATTATGGAAAATAAACTGAGTGAATAGCGAGTTTTCGTATTCCTGCAGTACAGGTACAGCCACAACCGTTCGGGGATTCCATGGCTCTATTGGAAAAATTCTTTTTTTTATCTAAGTGTAAGGATCCTTTATTTTTTTTTTTACTAGGAATTCCGCTCCCTCAAAAGTTTTTCTTTGGAGAAAACCCAAATAAAAAGAGAATAGAAGAATCTTTATTATTCCATAAGAAAATAAAGGAACCAAGGAACCCTAGAATTCTATTTGCATAAGGTATGTTACGCCATACAATCTAAATAAAAAGGGTATGGGATAATTAATGACTTTGAAAACGCGAAATAGCTGATGACAGAAGTTGTTGTTGAGAAATAGGAAAGTGGAATGAAATCCAATCTTAGTCAAATATTTCATATCTCTTCTTGTCCAAACAGAAGGAAAAGGAGACAATTTGAGCTGAGTGGAAAATCCATACCTCTCTTATCCATTTAGAGCATATGGAGCGATTTATAAGTTTTTATGTTATTTTGTGATAGAATGAAAAGAATTCTATATAGAATGGATTGGGAATTATGCCTAGATCCCGTATAAATGGAAATTTCATTGATAAGACCTCCTCGATTGTAGCCAATATTTTATTGCAAATAATTCCGACAACCTCAGGGGAAAAAAGGGCATTTACTTATTATAGAGATGGTGCGATTTGACTCTTTTTTTTTTAGGCCTACCTACATCTCAGTCTTACGAGAAAGAGAGGGGGTTCGCATAGAGAGAACAAAATTAGTAAAGGAAACCCACGCTTGGGGGAGGTGAGGTGAACTAACAATTCCTTCTGTCGTGTATCCTCGATTGATGCGGCCTTAGATGCTTCAATTGTAGATTTGAGTATTGAGCGAAAGGTTACACCTACAGGATAGGTTCTGTATTACAGGCTAATCCTACTCTACTAGGACCAATAGGCAGCATAGGGGAGAAAAGCACTACACCTCGAAATAGGAATCAACAAGAGAAAAACTTTGTTAGAAATTAACCCTTTCCTGATCGGTATCAGGGTTGGGAAGAATGGTTGGGATAGCAAACAACCATCAGGTTTGTACGTTGGATACCCTTATAACCATCAAAGGTCGTTGAAGTGGCTAATTCCTCTAAATAGGAGGCGTTGAGAACAAAGAAATTCCTGGAGCTATCGTTTTCCTCTAGCATTAATAGAATTCATTGGTGTTAAGAAAAACCTCTTGGGGGAAGGTTGGCTAGAGATTTCTTGGAAAAATACCAGCCCCTTTCGGTCCATAATGAGATGGAACTAATTCTATTTTCATTCTATAGATTTTTTGCTTAGTACTATGTACAGAAAGAAGGGAGGAGCCGTATGAGATGAAAACCTCATGTACGGTTTTGGAACGGAGATTTTTTGAATAGAATGAACGACCGTAACGGATGTTGGCTCAATCCGAAGGAAATTATGCGGAAGCTTTGCAGAATTATTATGAAGCTACGCGACTAGAAATTGATCCCTATGATCGAAGTTATATACTATATAACATCGGCCTTATACACACAAGCAATGGAGAGCATACAAAGGCTTTGGAATATTATTTCCGGGCGCTAGAACGAAACCCCTTCTTACCGCAAGCTTTTAATAATATGGCCGTGATCTGTCATTACGTGCGACTATCTCCACTATAGAAAGAAAGAAGAAAAAAAGATGCAATTTTCTAGTAAATACTAGAAAAAGGGCTTTCTACATAGGGATCGTCAAAACAATGATTTTCCCCTATCAGCTGTAGGAAGGAAGAACACTTCACGAGAATCAAAATAAGAAGAAAGTCGAGCCTATACTACTACTCTATGGATAAAGTCTCAAATTGATAGAGAAAGCACCGTAAAGATCAATTAGTGAGCGACTGGGTCGATACAACTAAAAAAAACTGCTTAATTATACCATGATATGGGGCATAATTTAGGAATCTGCTTATGTAATAGAGCCGATCCACTAAAGGATTAAGCAGCGGTGTAGTATCAGATCCCAAAGATAGTAAGTTCTTTTTTCTTTCTTATGGGAAAAAGTCTTTTTCAAGGATTCTATAGAAATTTCATATATGAAAGACACGAAACCGAGATAGTTACCTTTCAGAAAATTCGAACGAAGGATATGGGTCTATCTATGCTTCATTCTTCTGAAGGTGGGAGAAAAGATCAGACTGATTATTGATCAAAATTAGGGTTTGAAACTTAGGTAATTAACTTCTTCTGCTTAACCCAAGAAGAAATTGGATCGATTTTTGAGAAATCGAATTCAGTTAAGATAGGGGAAATTAAGATAGCAATTTCTGAGCCGTATGAGGTAGGAAACTCTCAAGTACGGTTCTAGGGGAAGGAACTGCCTATTCCGACCGAGGAGAACAGGCCATTTTACAGGGCGATTCAGAAATTGCGGAAGCTTGGTTTGATCAAGCTGCTGAGTATTGGAAACAAGCTATAGCGCTTACTCCGGGAAATTATATTGAAGCACAGAACTGGTTGAAGATTACGAAGCGCTTTGAATTTGAATAAGACCACTCTTCATTTTCATAAAAAGGGCGGTTTGGTTGTTGATCCATTAATCAAATAATTTTGGTAGGAAGATCGAATCAAGAATTTCATTATATCCCTTTCTTCTACCTTCGATTTTATATCATTTCGATTTTATATCCTATTTCATAAGGATAAACAATAGGGATAGGCTCTAGAACAGAGGTAATAAAGTAAATAAAAGGGGACAATCTAAATATTCCTACCTAAAGGACGATTTTTTGAATAATTCTAATGAGTTTCTTGGAATTTGGAATCGATTTATATTATGCTCACTCAAGGAAAGTAGATGTAGGGCTTATCCCCTAAAAAAAAATACACTAGCTTCTTAAATTAAAACGTAAAAAAGAATCTTTTTTTGTTACGTCGGGAAATAATTTTCCAGGATAACCAATGTCCGTTAGGCACCTAATCCTTATGTCATAATAGATCCGAACACTTGCCTCGGATTGACTTCAATATATAATTGCTCCAGTGAATAACTAAAAAAAATAGAAGGGCGGTAGATAGTAAAGAAAAGGACTAATCATAATATCTATCCTTCAAAGATTCACTAAAAAGACAGTTGGCGGGTCTCTTTGTATGTCTTGTCCGGAAAGAGGAGGACTTAATGATTATTCGTTCGCCGGAACCAGAAGTTAAAATTGTTGTGGATAGGGATCCTGTAAAAACATCTTTTGAGGAATGGGCCAGACCCGGGCATTTCTCAAGAACAATAGCTAAGGGCCCCGATACTACTACTTGGATCTGGAACCTACATGCTGATGCTCACGATTTCGATAGTCATACCGGTGATTTGGAGGAGATCTCTCGAAAAATCTTTAGTGCTCATTTCGGTCAACTCTCCATTATCTTTCTTTGGTTGAGTGGCATGTACTTCCACGGTGCCCGTTTTTCCAATTATGAAGCATGGCTAAGCGATCCTACTCACATTGGACCCAGTGCTCAGGTAGTTTGGCCAATAGTAGGGCAAGAAATTTTGAATGGTGATGTAGGCGGGGGTTTCCGAGGAATCCAAATAACCTCCGGTTTTTTTCAGATTTGGCGAGCATCTGGAATAACTAGTGAGTTACAACTCTATTGTACCGCAATCGGTGCATTGATTTTTGCATCGTTAATGCTTTTTGCTGGTTGGTTCCATTATCACAAAGCCGCTCCCAAATTGGCCTGGTTCCAAGATGTAGAATCCATGTTGAATCACCACTTAGCGGGGTTATTAGGACTTGGGTCTCTTTCTTGGGCGGGACACCAAATCCATGTATCTTTACCGATTAACCAATTTCTTGACGCTGGGGTTGATCCTAAAGAGATACCACTTCCTCATGAATTTATCTTGAATCGTGACCTTTTGGCTCAACTTTATCCTAGTTTTGCCGAAGGAGCAACCCCCTTTTTCACCTTGAATTGGTCCAAATACGCAGAATTTCTTACTTTTCGCGGAGGACTAGATCCAATAACCGGTGGCCTATGGTTGAGCGATATTGCGCACCATCATTTAGCTATTGCTATTCTTTTCCTGATCGCTGGTCATATGTATAGGACCAACTGGGGTATTGGTCATGGACTTAAAGATATTTTGGAGGCTCATAAAGGCCCATTTACAGGACAAGGCCATAAGGGTCTCTATGAAATCCTAACAACGTCATGGCATGCTCAATTATCTCTTAACCTAGCTATGCTAGGCTCTACAACTATTGTTGTAGCTCATCATATGTACTCTATGCCCCCCTATCCATACCTAGCTACTGACTATGGTACACAACTTTCCTTGTTCACACACCACATGTGGATTGGCGGATTTCTAATAGTTGGTGCTGCTGCACATGCAGCCATTTTTATGGTAAGAGACTATGATCCAACTACTCGATACAACGATCTATTAGATCGCGTCCTTAGACACCGCGATGCAATCATATCCCACCTTAACTGGGTATGTATATTTCTAGGTTTTCACAGTTTTGGCTTGTACATTCATAATGATACCATGAGTGCTTTAGGCCGTCCCCAAGATATGTTTTCGGATACCGCCATACAATTACAACCCATCTTTGCTCAATGGGTACAAAATATCCATGCTGACGCGCCTGGCGTAACAGCTCCTGGTGCAACAACAAGTACCAGCTTAACGTGGGGAGGTGGCGAGTTAGTAGCTGTAGGCGGCAAAGTCGCTTTGTTACCTATTCCATTAGGAACCGCAGATTTTTTAGTCCATCACATTCACGCATTTACCATCCATGTGACTGTATTAATACTTTTGAAAGGTGTTTTATTTGCTCGTAGTTCCCGTTTGATACCTGATAAAGCAAATCTTGGTTTTCGATTCCCTTGCGACGGGCCTGGACGAGGGGGAACATGTCAAGTCTCCGCCTGGGATCATGTTTTCTTAGGTCTATTCTGGATGTACAATGCAATTTCGGTAGTCATTTTCCATTTCAGTTGGAAAATGCAGTCGGATGTTTGGGGTACTGTAAGTGATCAAGGGATAGTAACTCATATCACAGGGGGAAACTTTGCACAGAGTTCCATTACGATTAATGGTTGGCTCCGAGATTTCTTGTGGGCACAGGCATCCCAAGTAATTCAGTCTTATGGTTCTTCATTATCTGCATATGGTCTTTTTTTCTTAGGCGCTCATTTTGTCTGGGCTTTTAGTTTAATGTTTTTATTTA